CTTTTCATTCCGTGTTGCATTAGAAACTTATTATTATACGAGATTATACGAAAATGAATCCTTCCTAGGAGGGAACAAATATTTCTCTTTTCGATGAGAGTTTGTACACAACATGGGAGAAACCTATCTTCTATTTATAATAATTGAAGAAAAGGTTCCATCATATCATATATAGTGAATTGATACTCCCGATTCCCACAAAATCATTTCTTTCGTTCAATAGTTACTCGTTATTAGTTAATAATCCTAGTGATTGGATCTATATGCGTATTCCGATAGGAAATGAAATAGTAAAATGATTTTTCGTCGAATGACTATTCATTTATTGTATTTTCAAATAGGGGGCAGGAAGGATCTATGGGAAAATGGTGGTTCAATTCAATGTTGTCTAACGAGGAGTTAGAACACAGGTGTGGGCTAGGTAAATCAATGGACAGTCTTGGTCGTCCTGTTGGAAATACCAGTGGAAGTGAAGATCCCATTCTAAATGATACGAATAAAAACAATCATAATCATGGTTGGCGCGAAAGTAATAGTTGCAGTAATGTTGATCATTTTTTCGGTGTCAGAGACATTTGGAGTTTCATCTCTGATGACACTTTTTTAGTTAGGGATAGTAATGGTAACAGTTATTCCGTATATTTTGATATTGAAAATCGGGTTTTTGAGATTGACAATGATAGTTCTTTTCTGAGTGAACTAGAAACTGCTTTTTCTAGTTATCTGAATAGCGGGTCTAAGAGTGACAATCGCTACTATGATCATTATATGTATGATACTACGTATAGTTGGAATAATCACATTAATAGTTGCATTGATAGTTATCTTCGTTCTGAAATCAGTATTAATAAGTACATTTCGAGTGGTAGCGACAATCCCATTTACAGTTATATTTATAGTTACATTTGTAGTGGTGAAAGTGTAAGTGATAGTGACAGGGGGAGTTCTAGTATAAGAACTGGCGGTAATGGCAGTGATTTCAATATAAGAGGAAGATCTAATGATTTCGATGGAAATAAAAAATACAGACATTTATGGGTTCAATGCGAAAATTGTTATGGATTAAATTATAAGAAATTTTTTAGGTCAAAAATGAATATTTGTGAACAATGTGGATATCATTTGAAAATGGGTAGTTCAGATAGAATCGAACTTTCGGTTGATTCGGGCACTTGGGATCCTATGGACGAAGACATGGTCTCTATTGACCCCATTGAATTTCACTCGGAAGAGGAACCTTATAGAGATCGTATCAATTCGTATCAAAGAAAGACAGGTTTAACTGAGGCTGTTCAAACAGGCATAGGTCAACTAAATGGGATTCCCATAGCCATTGGGGTTATGGATTTTCAGTTCATGGGGGGTAGTATGGGATCCGTAGTAGGCGAGAAAATCACCCGGTTGATCGAATATGCTGCTAATAGATCTCTACCTGTTATTATGGTGTGTGCTTCTGGAGGAGCACGCATGCAAGAAGGAAGTTTGAGTTTGATGCAAATGGCTAAAATATCTTCCGCTTTATATGATTATCAATTCAATAAAAAGTTATTCTATGTATCAATCCTTACATCTCCTACAACCGGCGGAGTAACGGCCAGTTTTGGTATGTTGGGAGATATTATTATTGCTGAACCCAATGCCTACATTGCATTTGCGGGGAAAAGAGTAATTGAACAAACATTGAATAAGACAGTACCTGACGGTTCACAAGCAGCTGAGTATTTATTCCATAAGGGCTTATTTGATCCAATCGTACCACGTAATCCTTTAAAAGGTGTTCTGAGTGAATTATTTCAGCTACACGGTTTCTTTCCCTTGAATCAAAATTCAAGTAGAGCGCTAGGCTCAGTTATTTGTAGCGAACTTTAGTTCATCGGAATCAAAGTCAAAATAAGAAGAGTGGAGTTTTCTTTGGTAACATAACTTCTATAGGAAGTTTCGGATAATTACTTTTTTTGATGCAGATTTTTTATCCTACCCCTATTCATGATTAGTAATCAGGAACCCCCTATCAGGAGGAAAAGAGTGAATTCTTCCTTCCGCGGAATGGAATTGGGAAAAAAAATCAAAAGAATTTCATGTTCCCTTCTTTCATATTAATATATATCGTATTAATATATATAGAATAATTCAAATCTATAAGGGAAGTGTTGCATATTTTTATATCTCCCGAGGACCTACACTTTTGACTATGAATTCCTGTTGGATCGGATTCTAACAAATCCTTAGGAAACTCGTAAGAAACTCTTTATTAGAAGATAAGGGCGGTAGAACAAGAATAATAAAGCGGATTATCATCCATCTATTTCTTGTAGAAAGGTGAATAGATACACTTATTTAGCTCTACATTCCTTGCACTTATTATATACTTAATAATACTTATAATAGATATACTTATCATAAGATAAGATATCTTTATAACAGGTACAAATATTAAATCGAGGCACCCATTCTATGACAGATTTCAATTTACCCTCTATTTTTGTGCCTTTAGTGGGCTTAGTGTTTCCAGCAATTGCAATGGCTTCTTTATCTCTTCATGTTCAAAAAAACAAGATTGTTTAGACCTGATAGGACAAAATTTCATCAATTTATTTCAACACTTGGACTTGGATCATAATAGGGATATCCATTTAGTGGAATATGATACGACATGTGGCCCCCTCCGGGCACAAATAAAAAAGTGATTATACATGCGGATACATTATATATGGATAAATGCATGTATATGGGGGGATAGCTGTTTTAAAATGGATCAGAGCGGATATCTGAAATAGAAAGTTAACGTATCTATATTATGTAGATATACATAGTGGTGGTATTATACGAAGGGGATGTTATTATTTTATATCTAACCAATTCGATGAATTACTCCTAATAGTTCGCGTCATAATAGTGCTAGTTGATGAGAGTTACTTCGGGAGCAAAATAAAAAAAGTAAAATCAAATTCATTTGGCTTATTCTCTTCTCTCAATTCCAATAGGATGCAACTGAATCTAGTATGAACTATCGATCAGAACGTATATGGATAGAACTTATAACGGGGTCTCGAAAAACCAGTAATTTCTGCTGGGCCTGTATCCTTTTTTTAGGTTCACTAGGATTCTTATTGGTTGGAACTTCCAGTTATCTTGGTAGGAATCTGATATCTTTATTCCCGTCTCAGCAAATCATTTTTTTTCCCCAAGGAATCGTGATGTCTTTCTATGGGATCGCAGGTCTGTTCATTAGTTCCTATTTGTGGTGCACAATTTCGTGGAATGTAGGTAGCGGTTATGATCGATTCGATAGAAAAGAAGGAATAGTGTGTATTTTTCGTTGGGGATTTCCTGGAATAAATCGTCGCATCTTCCTTCGATTCCTTATGAGAGAGATTCAATCGATCAGAATGGAAGTTAAAGAGGGTCTTTATCCTCGACGTGTCCTTTATATGGAAATCAGAGGCCAGGGCGCCATTCCCTTGACCCGTACTGACGAAAATTTGACTCCACGAGAAATTGAACAAAAAGCTGCTGAATTGGCCTATTTCTTGCGCGTGCCAATTGAAGTATTTTGAAATGAAGGGAATGAATGCTTTCTCAGCATGAGGGAAGGGACCCAGGAACCCCCTTTTAAATATAACTGAAGCTTCTTCGGAACGTTCATTCGAGCAAAACATGTTAGATTCTATTTCCCCCGTTCCGTTGGTAATCCTTCTGTGGCCCATAGAATAAAGCAGGCGGACGTATACGGAACAACCATAATAAGAAGCAATTTTGATCGACCAAAACTCCTTTTTCTGCATATAGAACTCAATTCTACTAGTAACAAGTCTAATAAGTATGTATTCATCACACATATCAGAGCATTTCGGAATACATAATTTCTCTTTTTAGGACCAATACTTTGGATTAATACATTAGATACAGATGTATCATATCCCGTTAATTATCTTTCTTTTGTCAATCGATGTTTCTTTTTTGATCCTTTCTTTAGCTCCTGGATAACCAAACGTTTAGATCTCTCATAACTATCCAATTTCTCTCTCGTTTTGTCACCTATTTCGGATTTCATCATTAATATTTTTCAGAAATATCCCCTCAATTATTCCCGGGTCGTGGGTAGCCAGTGAAAATTTCGAAAAAATAATTGAGGGGAGTTCTTTCGTCTCGAAATCAAAATAATATTCATTATTTCAAGCGGTTCTTTTGGGCATTCATCGAAAGAACAAATGAAGATAGAATTGGTTCGAATTTGACCAACTGAGATATCTGGGAAAAGTATTTGATTATTTCTTCATTCGAAACGGGCCCTTATTCTATTTCTATTTCTATATTCTTTCTAGATCCAAGGACTAAACAATTCAAAAAAAAAAGGAATAGATCCATAGGTTCCATACCTTGTTATAGAACTCATGCTTCATAGAAATATCGGATCAGATAGAGTCGGCGAATGAAGCGGGTTCATTAACAATTCACAGATGAAAAGTGTCAAAAAAGAAAGCATTGACTCCCCTCCCGTATCTTGCATCTATAGTCTTTTTGCCCTGGTGGATCTCTCTCTCATTTAATAAAAGTCTGGAACCTTGGGTTACTAATTGGTGGAATACCGGACAATCCGAAACTTTTTTGAATGATATTCAAGAAAAGAACGTTCTAGAAAGATTCGTAGAATTAGAACAACTATTCCTGTTGGATGAAATGATAAAAGAGTACCCGGAGACACAGATACAAAAGCTTCGTATAGGAATCCACAAAGAGACGATGCAATTGGTCAAAATGCACAACGAAGATCATATCCATATCATTTTGGATTTCTCGACAAATATAATCTGTTTTGCTATTCTAAGTGGTTATTCTATTCTGGGTAATGAAGAACTTGTCATTCTGAATTCTTGGGTTCAGGAATTCCTCTATAACTTAAGCGACACAATAAAGGCTTTTTCTATTCTTTTATTAACTGATTTATGTATCGGATTCCACTCACCCCGGGGGTGGGAACTAATGATTGGTTCGGTCTACAAAGATTTTGGATTTGCTCATAACGATCAAATTATATCTGGTCTTGTTTCCACTTTTCCAGTCATTCTAGATACAATTTTGAAATATTGGATCTTCCATTATTTAAATCGTGTATCTCCTTCACTTGTAGTGATTTATCATTCAATGAATGAATGAAGAACTCATTTGATCTGCTGATATCAATCAAATCATGATGCTACTTCGTACATAAACAAACTGTTTTGAAGCTTACTCACTCTTTATACTTCTACCCGCCCAGGGGGTTCCTACTATACTTCAGTACAATTATTCCAGTACAATGGCAGAATCATGGATAGGGAACTATGCTAGCTACCTACCTAATTTATTGTAGAAATTTCCGGGATCAATTATTGGACCATGCAAAATAGAAATACCTTTTCCTGGGTAAAGAAAGAGATGACTCGATTCATTTCCGTATTGATCATGATATATGTAATAACTCGGACATCTATTTCAAATGCATATCCTATTTTTGCGCAGCAGGGTTATGAAAATCCACGAGAAGCAACTGGTCGTATTGTATGTGCCAATTGCCATTTAGCTAATAAGCCCGTGGATATTGAGGTTCCACAAGCTGTGCTTCCTGATACTGTATTTGAAGCAGTTGTTAGAATCCCTTATGATATGCAAATGAAACAAGTTCTTGCTAATGGTAAAAAGGGGGCTTTGAATGTGGGGGCTGTCCTTATTTTACCCGAGGGATTCGAATTAGCTCCCCCCGATCGTATTTCTCCCGAGCTGAAAGAAAAGATGGGCAATCTGTCTTTTCAGAGCTATCGCCCCACTAAAAGAAATATTCTTGTAGTGGGTCCTGTTCCTGGTCAGAAATATAGTGAAATCGTCTTTCCCATTCTTTCTCCGGACCCTTCTACTAAGAAAGACGTTCACTTCTTAAAATATCCCATATACGTAGGCGGGAACAGGGGAAGGGGTCAGATTTATCCCGACGGGAGCAAAAGTAACAATACAGTCTATAATGCTACAGCAGCAGGTATAGTAAGCAGAATAGTACGTAAAGAAAAAGGGGGATATGAAATAAGCATAGCCGATGCATCGGATGGACACCAAGTGGTTGATATTATACCTCCAGGACCAGAACTTCTTGTTTCAGAGGGTGAATCCATCAAGCTTGATCAGCCATTAACGAGTAATCCCAATGTGGGTGGATTTGGTCAGGGAGATGCAGAAATAGTACTTCAAGATCCATTACGTGTCCAAGGTTTGTTGTTCTTCTTGGCATCTGTTATCCTAGCACAAATCTTTTTGGTTCTCAAAAAGAAACAGTTTGAGAAGGTTCAATTGTCCGAAATGAATTTCTAGATCCACGGATTCATCAAGTTGATAAAAAGGGCCGAATTATTGTTGATCAATGCAATTATGTATGATCCAAAAAAATATGGAAAGCCCCTTGTCTTGCTTTGTTTATCCTGCTTTTCTGCGAGATGCCGGGAATTGCTTGTATCCCATTCCCAGTAATAGTATGTATATTGCGAAGAAGACTACTTGACCCTCCCCCCCCCCCCCACCCCCCTTTTTTTTTTTTCAATCCAAATTGGAGCGGTGTGACGCTTCTTATTGCCAGATTGTAAATGCCACGGAATGCATCAATAGTTTTTTCTATCTAATAGAATCGAATTCTAATAGACAATAGGCGGCATAACATTAAGTAGGAAGAGAATACGCGGCAAGGGATAAATGAAAGAATGATTCTGGGAGGGATTACTTGTCTTCCTAATTTTCGACACAAGAAAAGGGCGGAAAATTCCTTTTCTTGTGTCGAAATAATAATGATTCTTGATCTTGTTCGTCAAAGATTACTGTTTTCTTTTCCAGGTCTATCGGAACCTCTTTCTTTAGATTCATAAGAAGTGGCGGACAAACAAAAAAGGGGGATGGCTTAGTAAACAAATAGAACTTCTTCAACGAACTTATAAAATTTCAAGTAAAAAAAAAATAAAATTTTAAGATGAGATAATAAATAAGGATTTGGATATGTGCAAAAATCCAAGATTTTCCCCTTTCAACCGGAACATTAAGAGTCTTTTTTTACTTGATGAAATTTTATTTTTATAGAATTTTTATAGAATAGAGTAGAGTAAGGTTCAATTAAATTAGTATAGAAATGGTTTGCAGGATGTCTCATCTGTAGAAATCCTGTGTCATCCAAAAAATAAATTGATTCCTTCTTTCTTCTTGTTTCGGAAGGGGCCCTCATACTATGGCGGAACAGATACTATGAATCAATCAAGGGATTCCATTTTTCAAAAACATCATCAGAAACAAAGCATCCTTTTATCATTTCTATGAATCTAATATTATGATTATGTTGACTGGATGAATTTCCAACTTTTTTGATGTTATGGAATAGATCAAACAAAACCTTACCCGAAGAGTAAGAACTCAATAGGACCTTACCCCTCTTTGTCTGATTCGGGGGGTAAGGTCCTATTGAGTTCTTACTTTTTCATGTCTACAATC